TTTCATCATTAGCATTAGCTCCATTGTAGAATTAAGACCTAACCATTGAATAAGAAGCGGTGGGGACGATGAAACCCGTGAATACAAAAATTTTGATGATTTCAAAATGAATCTTAACGATTCACAGGTCGGGATGGCGGAACGTACCGAAACTCTATTAATCTAGCTGATAAAACGCGAGCTAATCCTACAATTGAAACGGAAATAGAGATTGAAAGAGTAAATATCCGCCCGCGAAAACTTTCTTTTTTTAATTGCTAAATTTGGGGCAATATGTTAACTACAAAACAAAAAATGGATTAGGACCTTCTAAAAAAGAAAAACGAAATATTGTTTTGATATGTTTGCACAAATCATTGAAATTCGATTTCTTAATCTGTATCTTCAATTTTTGGAAATTTCTAATAAAATCTAAAATTTTTGAGTTATCTATTTCAACAAGATATAAAAATTACTAATTTGATCTATTAAATAAGTTCAATTCGATGAAATCTTAAACAATCGACTGATTGGATTTATTACTCAATAAATACATGTATATATGAATTTAAATGGAATCTTAATTCCAATTAAATATTTTCGATTTCGAATACTTTTATCTTTTATTTCGTCGCGAGGAGCCGGATGAGTTGAAAATATCATGTCCGGTTCTGAAGTAGAGGTGGAATTAAAAAAAAACATCAACTATAACCCCAAAAGAACCAGATTCCGCAAACAACATAGAGGAAGAATGAAAGGAATATCTTATCGAGGTAATCATATTTGTTTCGGTAAATATGCTCTTCAGGCACTTGAACCCGCTTGGATCACATCTAGACAAATAGAAGCAGGCCGACGAGCAATGACACGAAATGTGCGTCGTGGCGGAAAATTATGGGTACGCATTTTTCCAGACAAACCAGTTACACAAAGACCCGCGGAAACTCGGATGGGTTCAGGAAAAGGATCCCCTGAATATTGGGTAGCTGTTGTTAAACCTGGCCGAATACTTTATGAAATAAGTGGAGTAACAGAAAATATAGCTAGAAGGGCTATTTCAATAGCAGCATCTAAAATGCCTATACGAACTCAATTCATTATTTCGGAATTAAAGATGTAAAAACCAAGAGAAATGAGTCTTGGAGATAACAAAAATTGCGGGTTTCCTTTTTGTTTTGGACAAACAATATTTCTTTTTTTCTTCATCCTTTGCATTGAAAGAAAAGATTCAAAAATGATATGATTCAACCTCAGACCTATTTAAACGTAGCGGATAACAGCGGGGCTCGAGAATTGATGTGTATTCGAATAATAGGAGCTAGCAATCGCCGATATGCTCATATTGGCGACGTTATTGTTGCTGTGATCAAAGAAGCAGTGCCAAACATGCCTCTAGAAAGATCAGAAGTAGTCAGAGCTGTAATTGTACGTACTTGTAAAGAACTCAAACGTGATAACGGTATGATAATACGATATGACGACAATGCTGCAGTTGTTATTGATCAAGAAGGAAATCCAAAAGGAACTCGAATTTTTGGCGCCATCGCCCGGGAATTGAGACAATTAAATTTTACTAAAATAGTTTCATTGGCTCCTGAGGTATTATAAAATGAGATCTTGATGTGTTTATAGGGGGTATTAAAAAAAAAAAGATTTGTTAGTAGATTGTGTCTTACGCATATACCTTTAATAATTCATATTCATAAACAAATAAGTAAAAAAAAAAAAAAGAAAAACATGTTGATTATATCCAATTTGGAAACATCAAAAATTTTAGTTCATCATGGGTAGGGACACTATTGCTGAGATAATAACCTCTATACGAAATGCCGATATGGATAGAAAAAGAGTGGTTCGAATAGGATCTACTAATATTACCGAAAGTATTGTTAAAATCCTTTTACGCGAAGGGTTTATCGAAAACGTGAGAAAACATCGCGAAAACAACAAACCCTTTTTGGTTTTAACCTTACGACATAGAAGAAATAGAAAAAGACCCTATAGAAATATTTTAAATTTAAAACGGATCAGCCGACCTGGTCTACGAATCTATTCTAACTATAAACAAATTCCTAGAATTTTAGGTGGAATGGGAATTATAATTCTTTCTACTTCTCGAGGTATAATGACAGACCGAGAAGCTCGAGAAGAAAAAATCGGCGGAGAAATTTTGTGTTATATATGGTAATCCTTTTAATATCCAAGTCGGGTCTGAAACTTCCTATTTGTGAAAAAAAAAAGAAAAAGAGCAAGTTGTCTAATACCGTTCCTCCTCCATCAGTTGATAATTCAAGGGGGATTTACCAGGAATGAAAGAACAAAAATGGGTTCATGAAGGTTTAATTACTGAATCGCTTCCCAACGGTATGTTCCGGGTTCGTTTGGATAATGAAGATCTGATTCTAGGTTATGTTTCAGGAAAGATCCGACGCAGTTTTATACGGATACTGCCGGGAGATAGGGTAAAAATTGAAGTAAGTCGTTATGATTCCACCAGAGGACGTATAATATATCGACTCCG